GAGTGAAAGATCCCACTGAATTGAATTTGATCCATGAATCTAAGAAATAGTGAGAATTCTTGATCTCTCTCAATATCTCTCTCAATTCGACGATCCAGGATTTGAATTGATGTCTCTTCATTGATATTTAGACCTCCTCCGGCTAAGATTTTAAACTGTGGAATTTGTTTATTTACAATATTGGAATTTGTTTATTTACAATATATGATGTGTGAATTTGTTTATTTACAATGTTTATTTACAATATATGATGTGTGAATTTGTTTATTTACAATACAATATATGATGTGTGAATTTGTTTATTTACAATGTTTATTTACAATATATGATGTGTGAATTTGTTTATTTACAATATTGGAATTTGTTTATTTACAATACAATATATGATGTGTGAATTTGTTTATTTACAATATATGATGTGTTAAGTTAAGCATCCATGGCTGAATGGTTAAAGCGCCCAACTCATAATTGGTAAATTCGTAGGTTCAATTCCTGCTGGATGCACGCCAATGGGAACGTTTAATAAGTCTATTGGAATTGGCTCTGTATCAATGGAATCTCATCATCCATCCATAACGAATTGGTATGGTATATTCATACCATAACATATGAACAGTAAGAACTAGAATTCTTATCGATACTGGAACTCATAGGGAAGAAAATGGATTTATGGATGGAATCAAATATGCAGTATTTACAGAAAAAAGTATTCGGTTATTGGGGAACAATCAATATACTTCTAATGTCGAATCAGGATCAACTAGGACAGAAATAAAGCATTGGGTCGAACTCTTCTTTGGTGTCAAGGTAATAGCTATGAATAGTCATCGACTCCCGGGAAAGGGTAGAAGAAGGGGACCTATTATGGGACATACAATGCATTACAGACGTATGATCATTACGCTTGAATCGGGTTATTCTATTCCACCTCTTATAGAGAAAAGAACTTAAAGCAAAATACTTAATAACACGGCGATACATTTATACAAAACTTCTACCCCGAGCACACGCAATGGAGCCGTAAACAGTCAAGTGAAATCCAATCCACGAAATAATTTGATCTATGGACAGCATCGTTGTAGTAAAGGTCGTAATGCCAGAGGAATCATTACCGCACGGCATAGAGGGGGAGGTCATAAGCGTCTATACCGTAAAATCGATTTTCGACGGAATGAAAAAGACATATCTGGTAGAATCGTAACCATAGAATACGACCCTAATCGAAATGCATACATTTGTCTCATACACTATGGGGATGGTGAGAAGAGATATATTTTACATCCCAGAGGGGCTATAATTGGAGATACCATTGTTTCTGGTACAGAAGTTCCTATATCAATGGGAAATGCCCTACCTTTGAGTGCGGTTTGAACTATTGATTTACGTAATTGGAAGTAACCAATTAGGTTTACGACGAAACCTAGAAATCGATCACTGATCCAATTTGAGCACCTCTACGGGATAGACCTCAACAGAAAACTGTTGAGTAACGGCAGCAAGTGATTGAGTTCAGTAGTTCATCATAGAAAATTATTGACTCTAGATATATGGTAATATGGAGAAGACAAAATTGTTTGAAGCACGCACAGAACCGGAAGCGCCCCTTGTTTCAAAGAGAGGAGGACGGGTTATTCACATTTAATTTGATGGTCAGAGGCGAATTGAAAGCTAAGCAGTGGTAATTAAGATACCCCCGGGGAAAAAGAGAGATGTCTCCTACGTTACCCATAATATGTGGAAGTATCGACGTAATTTCATAGAGTCATTCGGTCTGAATGCTACATGAAGAACATAAGCCAGATGACGGAACGGGGAGACCTAGGATGTAGAAGATCATAACATGAGTGATTCAGCAGATTTGGATTCCTATATATCCACTCATGTGGTACTTCATCATACGATTTATATAAGATCCATCTGTCTAGATATCATCATATACATCTAGAAAGCCGTATGCTTTGGAAGAAGCTTGTACAGTTTGGGAAGGGGTTTTTATTGATAAAAAAGAAGAATCCACTTCAACCGATATGCCCTTAGGCACGGCCATACATAACATAGAAATTACACTTGGAAAGGGTGGACAATTAGCTAGAGCAGCAGGTGCTGTAGCGAAACTGATAGCAAAAGAAGGTAAATCGGCCACATTAAGATTACCATCTGGGGAGGTCCGTTTGATATCCAAAAACTGCTTAGCAACAGTCGGACAAGTGGGTAATGTTGGGGTGAACCAAAAAAGTTTGGGTAGAGCCGGATCTAAGTGTTGGCTAGGTAAGCGTCCTGTAGTAAGAGGAGTAGTTATGAACCCTGTAGACCATCCCCATGGGGGCGGTGAGGGGAGAGCCCCAATTGGTAGAAAAAAACCCACAACCCCTTGGGGTTATCCTGCGCTTGGAAGAAGAAGTAGGAAAAGGAAAAAATATAGTGATAGTTTTATTCTTCGTCGCCGTAAATAGGAATATTGAAAATAGAATTTTTTTTTATTTGAAAAAAATGTAATGGGCGAACGACGGGAATTGAACCCGCGCATGGTGGATTCACAATCCACTGCCTTGATCCACTTGGCTACATCCGCCCCTTTTCTAGCTAAAGGATTTTCTCTTTTTTCCATTCATCATTATTGTATTTATTCTGACCTCCATACTTAACTTAGATCGAGATATTGGACATAGAATGCCAATCTTTAAAATAAAAAATGTAAAAAAAAAGGAGTAATACACTGTGACATGACACGTTCACTAAAAAAAAACCCTTTTGTAGCTAATCATTTATCGGCAAAAATTGAAAAACTCAACACGAGGGAAGAGAAAGAAATAATAGTAACTTGGTCTCGGGCATCTACCATTATACCCACAATGATTGGCCATACAATCGCTATTCATAATGGAAAGGAACATTTACCTATTTATATAACGGATCGTATGGTGGGTCACAAATTGGGAGAATTTGCACCTACTCTGTCTTTTACGAGACACGCAAGAAACGATAATAAATCTCGTCGTTAAGTTCATTTCTTATACTTTATATACTTATGTATTTGTATTTAATATACATATATACAATCTAAATATCTAAATATGTTATACAATATAAATAAATATGTATGCTATACGCAAAAAAAAAGAAGTGCTTAACATT